TATTTATATAGATTCTTCTCAAGTGAAACCACACATAAAAATGACATTCCCATAAATTGACAAGGTAATATTTCCATTTATTCATCAGAAGAGGCGTATCTTTTGAAGCCAGAATTGATTTTCCTTGATATCTAACATAATGAATGAAAGGATCCTTCAGGAAACATAGGATGCCCGGAAAATCATTAGCAAAGACTTCGACAAGATGTTTTATTATTTTTCTATGTAAATAAATTCGCTCAAAAAGGACTCCAGAAGATGTTAATCGTAAATGAGAAGATTGTTTACGGAGAAAAAGTAAGACAGATTCGTATTCACATATATGAGAATTATATAAGAATAACAATAATCTTGAATTACTTTTTGAAAAAAAAGAAATAGCTTTATTTGGAATAATAACAATATTCCAATTCGAATACTCATGAAGAAAGAACCGCAATAAATGCAAAGAGGAGGCATCTTTCACCCGGTAGCGAAGGGTTTGAATCAAGATTTCCAGATGGATGGGGTAGGGTATTAGTACATCTGCCACATAATTTAAATGTGGGAATTTGTCCTCTAAAAAAGGAAATATTGAATGAATGGATCGAAAATTGTAAGATCTTACGATTTGTGCCCCTTCTAAGGAAGATATTAATCGTAAAGAAAATGGAATTTCCGCAATGACTGCAAATACTTCTGATATAATTTGAGAATACAAATTCTTGTTGTATCCTAAAAATGGATTTTGGTTAGAATCATTAGTGGAAATCAGCAAATGATTCTGTTGATACATTCGCGTAATTAAACGTTTTACAATCAGTAAATTAGATTTATTATCATAAGCTACATTTTCCAACAAAATAGATCTATTTAAACCATGATCATGAACAAGTGCATAAATATACTCCCGAAAGATAAGTGGGTATAGGAAGTCATGTTGCCTAAATCTATCTAGTTCTAAATATCCTTTTAATTCCTCCATTTATTTCAAATTAGATTGAAACCAGGGATAGGGGATTTGATTTCTTGGGTTATTAAATGACACATAGTACGATACAGTCAAAACAGGATATTTAAGAAAAGACTAGATAGATACCCCGGAAACAGATAAGACTTATCAACGGACTCTTTATCCTTTCTTTTTCCATCTAATGAAAATCTAATTAAATCGGTTTATGTTCATTATAGGATAACAAGATGGTTAGAAATCCTTTATTTTTTCAACCCAATCGCTCTTTTGATTTTGGAAAAAAAAAAGATTTTTATCAATATACTGCTTTTCTACACATTCATCCCCACACTCTAATGGAGAATATCTAATAATAATTAGGATTAAAAAAAATCGATAATCTACTTATGGTAAAAACATTTACCGTATCAAGCACTAATATATTTTTAACGTTTAATTAGATCGGGTAATTATTCAAATTAAGAACATAAACTCGTTGCTTTTTTTTGTTTCCCTAGAATTGGAGCCAAGGGGCTCTATCCATTTATTCACTTAATCCAACTTTAATCTTTTTTTATTTTTTTTTTTTCGCGTCAAGAATTCAAACAAGATTTTGTATCGATCCGATAAGATACGAATAAAATATTCTCAAAATTCTCCATTAATACGACATGCTGCTTTTTCCATTCCTTCCTTTCAGGATCAGTCGCGGTCTTACAAAGCTCTACCGATGGTATCGACGAATCCGTTACTTCATACAAATGTGTAAAAAATGCTAGTCGCACTTAAAAGCCGAGTACTCTACCGTTGAGTTAGCAACCCGAATTAAAATGTATAGATCCAATCGGAATCAAAAAAGAGATTGAATTACACAACGCAATCAAAATATTAAAATAGAAAAAATATTTCTAAGCGATTCTGAACATAAAAATGACCATATCAGATGCAAATACAATGACGTTTAAAATAAGAAGATAGATTAAGATAAAAATATAAATCAAATGTAAATTGATCGACTACCACAGATTTTGTTCGTATGTTATACATTATTATCTTATCCATTTTTTTTATTAAAAAAAAAAGAAAGACTTCTTGTATCCCAGCAAATCCAATGAACCCATCGTTTGAATAAAGTAAAAAAAAAACCAAGTCTATAGAACAGAGAAATAGATACATTTATTCACGATCGGATTATATTTGTTTGATATACTGTTGTCAATATGAATGTTGAGAAAAGAACATAATGTAGAAAACCATAAATTAAAATACAAAATGATTCAATATTTTCTATTTAATTCAACAATATTTTTTTATTAAATTCAATAAAATATTGAATTACTATAACTATAATCCAAATCAAATAAAAAAAACGAATGACTTGTATTGAATTGACACTGCATAAATAATAAAGATAGATACAAAAAGATATAGGTGTAAAAAAAATTCGGAGAGAAGTATAAAAAAATATTGCTTGGGTTTACTCAATCAATATAAGTAAAAAAAGCAAGCTTAAATACCATGTTTTTTTTATTTGATTTGTTCAGTTCATAAAAAAAAAAAGAAAGTGAAAGTTTCAACGAAAACCAACCATTATTGATTGAATTAGCAATAATATAAAATTTTCTATTTATAGATCCAACTACTTCATTTATTCACTTTCTTTTTTTTCTATTTATCTGTCTTATATGAATTTATCTTACTAAAATAAAAAAAAAGAAAATGTTGTCGTTATAGACGACAACATTTTGTGGTAGTAATAATAAATGGGTAGGAATAGAACAAAAGAGGGGGAGTAATATAGAAAAGTTTATACAAAGTTATATACAAGTCATCCCCCTCCCCCTCTTTTTTATTTCATTAATTTAATTTCATCTGTTGATTAAAGGAAAGTTCCATAAAAACTCCCGCCTTCTTTGAAATATCATGAACAGTTCCCGTAGGTTGAGCGCCCTTTTCAAGGAAATATAGAATAGCGGGAACATTTAAATAAGTTTGATTCTTTATCGGATCATAAAAACCCACTTTCCGAAGATCTCTTCCTTCTCTTCGGGATCGAACATCTATTGCAACGATTCGATAAACCACCCATTGGGATAGATGTAGATGAATAATACTCCCCCCCTAGAAACGTATAAGAAGTTTTCGCTTCGTACGGCTCAAGCAAATTCGAAATTATGTCTATGTATAGAATTTTTAATTCATATTAAATAGATCCATAAAATCATCAAATCAATTAAACTATGATTTAAGTGCTTTTCCTTATTATTGTCCGAAAAAAGAAAAAAAATCATTCGTATTCACATCCTCATAACTCAAGTTGGATAATTTTCAAATAACCCAAAAGAAAACCTTTAGGCATTTCGTTTATTGAGCGGTCTCTAACCACGCATTTTTTGTCTGTCTCCTTTAGAATTTTTTTGATTCTTCATTATGATCTATTTATTGAGACAACTGAAAACGGTATTTACTTGTTCCAGAATTCTTTATCGTTCCCTTGAATCGTTGGGTTTAGACATGACTTCGGTGATCTTTAATCATTTCAAAAAATGGCAGCAACATACCATTTTTGTAATTTCTTTCTATCAAAGAATCATACAAATGGTTGATTCCCGCGTGATACACTTTTGATGGAAACAGTTTTACCAATTCCAAGTAATTTTCCTTATGAATTTTAAACTTGCTAGAATTGGATCCTTTCGATTTCTATATCGAAAATATACTTACGAAGTTGTTTCAACTTATTAATTAACACTAACCCTAGATCCGTGCCCCTAAAAAATGAATCAATACTTTTTACTCGAGCTCCATCATGATCATGTACTATTTACACCACAACCCCCAAAAAATGAGGTTTTTCTAGTGGAACAGAACAAACGATGTCGAGCCAGAAGCACCCTCATTCCTATATAATGAATATAAAAAAAAATGGCGGATGTCAGAATCCACAACCGACCATATCCTTCAAGTCGCACGTTGCTTTCTACCACATCGTTTTAAACGAAGTTTTACCATAACATTTTTCTAGTAGGTTGCTGTAACCAGTATGTAATTGATTCAATTATGGAATCATGAATAATCATTGGTTCTATCGGTACATAGTAATCTATACTTTTATGAATAGGTAATTTATGAAGAAGTATCAGCAAGAATTCAATTTAACTCCATAGATTTTTATATTAGAATTTTAAATTCTAATATAAAAATTCGAAATAATAAATAACACAAATAAGTTCTTTTTTTTTTAATCCGCATCTTCAATCTTCAAGTGACTTGAAAAAATAGATTCATCAATTTAATACTTCTTCAAGTACCAAGGACTCGTAAGACATTATTCAAAAGATTAAATTGATTGAAAGATTTCCTATTTCAATATTATTACATTATTTGAATAAAGTTTTACAGTAAAAGTAAAAACCGTATTCTCATAATAAGAGAGAGAAATTCATATTCTGATTAAAACATCAATCATTTCAAACAAATAGATAGAGATAGATCAAAAAAAAATTAAATTTGTTTTTTTTTTTTCATTAGTTTAATTAATTTAATGGGGTGGAGAATAAAGACTGATTTAAGGGAGTATTGGGGTTGTTATTATTTTTGATAAATCATAATCGAAAGAAAAGAATAGGAGATTCCCATATCTATCAGATCTAAACAAATGTTTTTGAAAGTAATTATATATATATTCTATATATTCTATATATTCTATGTTAAATATTTTTCATTTAGGGATCACAAATCTATTTTCGCAAAAATGAATTGAAATAAATAAAGTTTTCAATGAAATAGAACGATAACAAGACATACATATAAGCATTTCCTCATTTTCTGCGTAGTTTATTTGACTTGAAAAAATTCAATAATCTTTTTGCAACCTTTACCTAAGGTAAAGTGAATAAGATATTAAACTTTGTCTCAATTGTTACATAGATTTACAATTATTCATTAGAGAAAACACAAAAAAGAATCCTAATCCTATAGATTATTGATTGAAGTTAATTAGTACCCCAATATCAAAAACACACCCGTGTTTCTAATTTTAAAAATTGAAAATCAGGCTGCACCACTTAGAATGCAGCATTTAAAATTCCAATGGATATCGTAAGTAAGGCTTTTTTTTTTCTTTTTTATGACTAACGAACTTCAATATGAGAGGGATAGGCATACAATGAAAAGCCCGTCCCCGGATTTTGCTTTTTTAATTAAAACTCTTTTCTCTTCTTTTGATCTATGCTCCCATCTTACCTGGATACAAATCGATTCAATTATATTTGTGTGTTATTTGGTGTTATTTGAATACGATTCCATTTTTGAAAAAGATATAATTCAGATAAGAAGATAAGAATCAATCATTATAAGAATAATAAGAAAAAAGAATCATATTCTATATAATATTATTTATTATTTGATTATAGTCTTAATAAAATTTGATTATAGTCTTAATAAAAAAACAAAAAGTTGTTTAAAAAAAAAAAAGACAATCTTTTCTTATGATAGAAAATATGTATTCTAATACAATATTACAATATATATAATCTGATATGATATATTACAATATATAATCTGATATGATATATATAATAGATATGTTCTGGGACGGAAGGATTCGAACCTCCGAATACCGGGACCAAAACCCGTTGCCTTACCACTTAGCCACGCCCCATTTTATATTTATATTCGACATTAATAAACACTAATATTGTTATTAGTTGTTCGTCAATTATAGTCCAAATATCTATAGAATAGATTGGCACTAGGATTTTGATACATTTAGATATCAAATTAAACGAAATTTATTGATCATTACATATAATTCAATTAAGATATTGTATGAAAGTATGATTTCTTCTATTCTCTTTTCATTTTAGAATTGAAGTATTTTTGATTGAGTTAGTTCAAATCAAAGAAAAGTTTTTTGGTCTACCTTCTTTTTATTTTTTAATTTTGAGTTTTTACTCATTTTTTTCTATAACTTAAACTAAAAAAAAATAACATTATATTATCAATTATTAATAACTCATATTAAGAACTCAATCAAAATCAAAATAAATACAATTATCTTCAAGAACAAAACAAAGAACAAAATGTTTGTTATGCTTAATATCTTTAATTTGATCTGTATCTGGCTTAATTCTGCTCTTTCTTCAAATAGTTTTTTCTTCGCCAAATTGCCCGAGGCCTACGCTTTTTTGAATCCAATCGTAGATATTATGCCAGTAATACCTCTGCTATTTTTTCTCTTAGCTTTTGTTTGGCAAGCTGCTGTAAGTTTTCGATGAGATCTTGAATACTGTCCTAGAAAAATTCATGATTTGTTCTAAAAAAAATTCTAACAATTGATATGATAAGATCAGATAAGTTTTATAGTATAAAACTTCGATTCAAATATTGAAATTCTTGTATCGCCACAAAAAGTCTGGGGATCACCTCATTTCCGCATTCGGACCTTTTTTACATTGAAAGAACTTATTAGAGTCCCCCACAATATCTAATTGTGGGTATGAAAAAAATGGGTAATGAAAGACTTGACTCATATTCCATTATAAATGAATTTCTGAAAATTATTTTCTATTTCTAGATTTATAAAAACCATTTCTTGGTGTCAAAATAAGATATATGTGGTATAAAAATGGAGAATCTATTCTCTTTTTTTTTTCCCCCCAAAAAAAATGATCTTGGAGATTGTGTCATGCTTACTCTCAAACTATTTGTTTACACAGTAGTGATATTCTTTGTTTCTCTCTTTATCTTCGGATTCCTATCTAATGATCCAGGACGTAATCCTGGACGTGACGAATAAAAAAGAAAGTTTTTATTTTCCTTGATCGATTTTTAAATGTTCTTAGGATTTTATCTATTCCACATCTTTAACTATTAAATAAAAAAAAAGACTCGTCTAAATTGAAAGATAAATAAAAAAAATACCAAGTCATTGACAAAAGCGGAAAGAGAGGGATTCGAACCCTCGGTACGAAAAACCCGTACAACGGATTAGCAATCCGACGCTTTAGTCCACTCAGCCATCTCCCCCATCTGAAAAGGATAATTACTATGTTACATTACACAAAAAGTAAGGTTTGAAAAAAGGGTCTTTCTTTTATACCTCTTCTTTTATTATATTATTTTTATTCTATTATTAGTTTATTTAGTTTATTATATAGATATATAATTATCTAGACATATAAAAATATACAAAATATAGAAAAAAAGTAATTCCATTGATATAAAATAAAGTAAGAAGGGCTCGAAAGAAATATCTCCAATCCACTATTCCAATGAATATAAAATGAATATAAATTCATATTAATATATATATAATTACCTATATAATTATAAATACCTAAATAAAATAATAAAATAATATATATTTTATAAGTAAAAAATAAAATATATAGTAGTAATTTATATAAGTAAGAAATATATAAATAATATAAAAAGTACCTCTTTTATTTCGTCTGCAAGAGCTTTTTAAAATTACACGGCCTGGCCAGGTCAGTACCTCGCCGGGCCTTTTTTTTGTTTCAAATAATAGTCATTGGAACAAAAAGGCTTGTTATGGAATAAAAAAA